AACAATAGTTCAAGTTCTATATTCAGAATGGAAGGATTTTTGTGGAGATCTGAAATCAGTTATTGAGAGTGCTCATTCATTGCATGAGCATTCTCAATATTATGCCCTGAAGAGGACTCGAACCTCCATGCTCTTTCGCACGAGATTTTGAGTCTCGCGTGTCTACCATTTCACCATCAAGGCTTCTTTCATCTTTCAAATGAATCGTATTCCATGAATATGATATCTATCTAATGTCATATATTCTATATATGATAAAGGTCAAATGTTGGAGTATTTCTGTCGATTGGTCATATAGTCCTGAGTCAGACATCAAATTGCTTCGATTTTCATTATCCGGAGGATACCTTATATATATATATCAAAAAAATGTATAATCAAACTAACCTATGAGCAACGAGAAGACACAAATCCTAGGATTGGGAATTGGCACAATGAATCCGAACGAGGTCTTAATGGCACAGAAGAAATCGATCTTCATTTTTAGAACAATTTCTGTTCGAAAATAGATGCAGGATGGATTCTTAGATTATCCGAAACTTGACAATCATGAATTTTTGGAATACAATATCTAGTAAATGATTATCTTATACTATCATGGAATTTATTTCCAGCTCAATAAATTGATTTGATTTAGTGATAATGGAATATGATTGAGTGAGAATTTACTAAAAAGATGTAAATGGAATCAATTCAACATCAAAGAAAAAGAAAAGAGAATTGACTAACTGTTATTAATATTCATATTACTTCGTTCCTTCCAATTTATTAAGTAATGAATTTCATTATATTATGGAACCAATTGAACAAAATAACGGAAACGGGAGATTTGCCCGAGAGTTCTTCAAATCTTCCGATCTTTCTTTTACGAAAGAAGAACTCCCCTTTATCTTGGCATTCTTAAAAGCAGAACTCAATGGGGAAGAAACTCCTGATATCCCTTTGAGCAAAAAAAAAGTCATATATCTCTTTTTATCGGTGGTCGTGAAAAGAGGTCCCAACGAACAACGAGACGAGGATATTTTGAAAGACGTTCGGAGGAATAAGGAGGGTTATCTGCAAGCCATTGAGGACTTCTTATTCTTTTTAGCCGAGCGAGATAGAGGACGAAATGGAATCAATTCAACACCAAAGAAAAAGAAACAAATCAATGATTCAATATATCACGAAAGAGAATACCACATATTCCATATTATTCAATATTATTCTCTTTCGTGATAATGGAATCCAAATGAGCATTTCTTTTCCGCAATCAAACAAAAACATCATAGCATAGGAGATCGATTATATGAAACGAACATCGTTATTCTTTTTCCCCGACGAGGACGGATTTTCGGGATACGAGATTGAATTAGCACTCAAAGAGTTACTATTGAAAATCTATGGTCAACACCAAGTGTTAACTCCCCTGTTATCGGTAAGGAAGAAAGAAATGATTTTTTCGCTCGTATCAAGTTTCGTGTTACGGAGTCCTGACCAGCCAAAACAGGACAATATAAACGAAGATATCGCGCGGAATCCATTGGGCTATATCCGCGCAATCAAAGACTTTCGAATCTTTATGCGTTTGAAACGATGTGGTACAAAGTAGCGTTGAACTTGAAGACCAGAATTTGGCTGTGGAACTTGAACATCCACCGTTTTCTAGAATCATGAAGATGCTCTTGGCTCGACATAATTTGTTCTGTTATAAACCTAATTCATGTTAGGTTGTTAAGAAATAGTCCATTATGCTCATTGCATGAGCATTCTCAATATTATGCCCTGAAGAGGACTCGAACCTTCATGCTCTTTCGTACGATATTTTGAGTCTCGCGTGTCTACCATTTCACCATCAAGGCATCTTTTAAGTGAATCGTATTCCATGAATATGATCTTCTTGTATCAAATTCTGTTCGAAAATAGATGCAAGATGGATTCTTAGATTATCCGAAACTTGACAACCATGAATGTTTGGAATACAATATCTCGTGAATGATTATCCGAATCTAGTGAATGATTATCCGAAACTTGACAATCATGAATATTTGGAATACAATATCTAGTGAATGATTATCCGAATCTAGTGAATGATTATCCGAAACTTGACAATCATGAATATTTGGAATACAATATCTAGTGAATGATTATCCGAATCTAGTGAATGATTATCCGAAACTTGACAATCATGAATATTTGGAATACAATATCTAGTGAATGATTATCCGAAACTTGACAACATCTAGTGAATGATTATACGAAACTTGACAACATCTTTTCTTCCTCATGGATTCTGCCAACCATTGGCGGGATAATGGTTGCTCGACACCATGACAAATATTGGGAAGAAAAAACAAAAAAAGAAAATATGAAAGATTTGAATCAAATAAAAAACCTATTTCTTGACGATACTTTGGGATTTGGTCGTAACAGAATACACATAGTTAAGAAGTTCACGATATTTTTGGATTTTATCGTATATATAGAATTGCTATCCTTTCCTTAGGAATTTACTTGTATTCTCTTTCAATCTTGAAAAAGGATTCGAATTCCAATATCAAGATTGAAAGAAAAATCATGAAATGGACATTATTTTTTACTTAATCAAAAACAAAAAAATAAACAAATATGACACACCAATCTAAAAAAATACAAACCCTATTTCAAGAATTTATTCAGTGGCTAAAAAACGAACGTCGACGCGTTAGAGACACTTTGATCTCCATTTATTTAGATGATATCTTCAGACGTGTGATATATTTCTCCGTATGTTTATACATAAATCGCCTTCGAATAGAGTTTTTTTTTTATTATCGCTTCTGGCTTTTTTATGTTACTTTTACTCGAATCGCAGTGTATCGGTCTTATCGGTTACAAATCGTTTGTATTGTAATGAAGCATTTTTTGACAGCTTTAGAAACGAACGAAAAACTTCCCGGGCTTATCGAAAAGTTTCGAAATCTAAAAAGAAGAGCAAGTCGAGAACGCTGTTCGAAAATAAAAATAGCAATGGACAACATAGAGAAGGCGAAAAAAGAAATATCATCTTCGTGGAAAGAGTTATCCGAATTTATAAACAAGAATAAAAAAGAAGGCCTAATCACAGTCAACGACCTCAAGCTTAGTATGATGCGTTTTGAAGGAGAAAGAAAAAAACGCATTTATGATTACAACAAAGAGGTCACTTTTTATGAAGTCTCGCACAAATACAGGAACTTTCCCTCTTTTATCATTGACATATTTCTCATTCAGGAGTCTGGCAAAGGTATGAAAAATATATATAAAGAAACTCCGTTCGATATTTACAAGGACAAGTATAAGAAAAACATCAAAAAAGCAAAACAGGATCTCTGCAAGGGAAAGAGCTTAGAGGAGGAGCGAGAAATTCGAAAATATCTCGTGTTAAATGAGATTGCACAAGCCGACCTTAAGTTGGTAATACTGGTTATGCTTCGAGTTTACCTTTCAAGACAAGTTAAAGCAGAATTTCAAGTAAATCGAGAATTTACGAAATGTGTCATCGAAATAGAAAGTATCTTGGGATTGAGACTCGATATAGATATTATTCTATCTTAACAAGCACAGACCGGCTCTCAATTTGTGAACTTAATGAAAAACAATCCAATAAAATAGGAAAAAATGGAGACAAAAAAGTAAAGTACCACATATGAATCGACTTTTTTCTTCTGGACGTTATCTATCGTTTATATAAGATAGAGGACTCGAATCTTTATATCCTTTTTCAACATCAAGGCATCTTTCAAGTGAATCGTATTCCATGAATATGATCTTGTTGGACCAATTCTGTTCGAAACATAGATAATTGATTCTTAGATTATCTTTCATCCTTACACAGTGAAAGATTTTCATTCAGATAAGGTCAACTCGTATGGGAAGTAATGAGCCTACCAATAAAGACAGGTGGCTCATTACTTCCATTTGGGTATTTCCTGGGTTCCCTTTGGATAGATAAAGTAGTATATGAATAAATCCCCGTTTTAGTTTGAGTGTGTATTAGATTCCAATAACTGGCATAATTCTTATTTTGCGATTTTTCCGGGTACGAAAAATCATCCATGAAACATGAAAATTGTAAACAAACAAAAAAAAAAATTTATAATCAATATGGCTCGAATTCGATTCGATAATAAGGGGCTGTCGCTAATATTGTGGTTTATCCTCTTTTATACATTCTTGGTTGCGTATCAATTTTTGGAAGATTATCTATCAGACACGTTGGACACAGAGCTTTGTTACTATAGGCGGATCTTATTTCCGCTCTATATACTGCTAGTAATCCAATTTTGTTTCCCGGAAACGGTCCACGATGTCGTCCTGTTAGTACTTGAAGTCGTTCTGTGGATGTGGAAATGGTTAGAACCTTTTTATAAAGCTCTTCAAGCATTCGGTGTCAAATGCCTAAATCAAATAGCATCTTATGAAAACAATCAAAAGGAGCCTGAGCCTGTACCCGGATTTATCTGGAAATTAAAGGGATTTCATATCCATCTCGTTTGTGGGAGAGCCAGGATAACAATAGTAATTTCTCCCGAAAAGATGATACGTATAGCTGGAGCGCTTCGTCGATTGTTGTACCGCCTCGGGCTTTTCCTCGGGCTTTTCAAAATCGATAAAAAGGAATTAGCCTTACCGCAGAAGCAAGGCTATTTCTATAGCGTTCTGATACCGGCTTATTGGAAGTATTCCAAACTATTTCAGACTTATCTCTGGCCGGATAATTGGGGCATTATTATTTATCGTATCATATTCTTCTCCCTTCTCAATAAAACCTTTTGGGTTCTTTTGAGAGAAGTCCGAATAGCGCTCAACATAAGGCCTGACATTTTGATGCTTATTTGGAAGAAGATTCGCCAATTTCTCTGGCGCCGATGATCTGAGCGTTTCGTAAAGTAACATAGGAGAAAGAAAAAAACGCATTTATGATTACAACAAAGAGGTCACTTTTTATGAAGTCTCGCACAAATACAGGAACTTTCCCTCTTTTATCATTGACATATTTCTCATTCAGGAGTCTGGCAAAGGTATGAAAAATATATATAAAGAAACTCCGTTCGATATTTACAAGGACAAGTATAAGAAAAACATCAAAAAAGCAAAACAGGATCTCTGCAAGGGAAAGAGCTTAGAGGAGGAGCGAGAAATTCGAAAATATCTCGTGTTAAATGAGATTGCACAAGCCGACCTTAAGTTGGTAATACTGGTTATGCTTCGAGTTTACCTTTCAAGACAAGTTAAAGCAGAATTTCAAGTAAATCGAGAATTTACGAAATGTGTCATCGAAATAGAAAGTATCTTGGGATTGAGACTCGATATAGATATTATTCTATCTTAACAAGCACAGACCGGCTCTCAATTTGTGAACTTAATGAAAAACAATCCAATAAAATAGGAAAAAATGGAGACAAAAAAGTAAAGTACCACATATGAATCGACTTTTTTCTTCTGGACGTTATCTATCGTTTATATAAGATAGAGGACTCGAATCTTTATATCCTTTTTCAACATCAAGGCATCTTTCAAGTGAATCGTATTCCATGAATATGATCTTGTTGGACCAATTCTGTTCGAAACATAGATAATTGATTCTTAGATTATCTTTCATCCTTACACAGTGAAAGATTTTCATTCAGATAAGGTCAACTCGTATGGGAAGTAATGAGCCTACCAATAAAGACAGGTGGCTCATTACTTCCATTTGGGTATTTCCTGGGTTCCCTTTGGATAGATAAAGTAGTATATGAATAAATCCCCGTTTTAGTTTGAGTGTGTATTAGATTCCAATAACTGGCATAATTCTTATTTTGCGATTTTTCCGGGTACGAAAAATCATCCATGAAAAAGAAAGAAAAAAGAGAGAAAAATTGTGTTATTTATGGTCAAAAATTCATTCATTTCCACTATTCCACAAGAAGAAAAAGAAGAAAACAAGGGTTCTGTTGAATTTCAAGTATTCAGTTTCACCAATAAGATACGGAGAATTGCTTCACATTTAGAATTACACAAAAAAGATTTCTTATCGGAAAGGGGTCTACGAAGAATTCTGGGAAAACGTCAACGCTTGCTGGCTTATTTGTCAAAGAAAAATCGAGTACGTTATAATAAATTAATTGATCAGTTGGGTATTCGGGAGCCACAAACTCGTTAATTTCATTGTTTGAATTTTTTTTAGTAGTATTCGATTTTTCATTTTGATGAGCCTCACTTTGAGGAATTCATAGAATAATGAATTCAGGAAGAAAAGATATGACTGTACCGGTTACAAGAAAAGATCTCATGATAATCAATATGGGTCCTCACCATCCATCAATGCATGGTGTTCTGCGACTGATCCTTACTCTCGATGGTGAAGATGTTATTGATTGTGAACCCATATTGGGCTATTTACACAGAGGAATGGAAAAAATAGCGGAAAACCGAACAATTATACAATATCTACCTTATGTAACACGGTGGGATTATTTAGCTACCATGTTCACAGAGGCAATAACCGTAAATGCACCAGAACAATTGGAAAATGTTCAAGTACCTCAAAGAGCTAGCTATATCAGAGTCATTATGCTGGAATTGAGCCGTATAGCTTCTCATTTATTATGGCTTGGGCCTTTTATGGCGGATATCGGTGCACAAACTCCTTTTTTCTATATTTTCAGAGAAAGAGAATTGATATACAATCTATTCGAAGCCGCCACAGGTATGCGAATGATGCATAATTATTTCCGCATCGGAGGAGTAGCTTCTGATCTACCTTATGGATGGATAGAGAAATGTTTCGATTTCTGTGATTCTTTTTTAACAGGAGTTGTTGAATATCAAAAACTTATTACACGGAATCCCATTTTTTTGGAACGAGTTGAAGGAGTGGGTATTATTGGTGGAGAAGAAGCAGTAAATTGGGGTTTATCAGGGCCAATGTTACGAGCTTCTGGAATCCCATGGGATCTTCGTAAAGTTGATCATTATGAGTGTTACAATGAATTTGATTGGGAAGTCCAATGGCAAAAAGAAGGGGATTCATTAGCTCGTTATTTAGTACGAATTGGTGAAATGAGGGAATCTATCAAAATGATTCAACAGGCTCTAGAAGGAATTCCTGGAGGACCTTATGAGAATTTAGAAGTCCGCCGCTTTGATAGAGCAAAGAATTCCAAATGGAATGATTTTGAATATAAATTTCTAAGTAAAAAACCCTCACCCAATTTGGAATTGTCGAAACAAGAACTTTATGTGAGAGTGGAAGCCCCAAAAGGGGAATTAGGAATTTATTTGATAGGAGATAATAGTGTTTTTCCCTGGAGATGGAAAATTCGTCCACCCGGTTTTCTCAATTTGCAAATTCTTCCTCAGTTAGTTAAAAGAATGAAATTGGCTGATATCATGACGATATTAGGTAGTATAGATATCATTATGGGAGAAGTTGATCGTTGAAATGATAATTGATACGACAGAAGTACAAACTATCAATTCTTTTTCTACATCGGAATTTTTCAAAGAAGTCTATGGACTGATATCGATTGTACCCATTTTGAGCCTGATATTGGGAATTCTAATAGGGGTATTAGTAATTGTTTGGTTAGAAAGGAAAATATCTGCAGCGATACAACAACGTATTGGGCCTGAATATGCTGGTCCGTTGGGAATTCTTCAAGCTCTAGCAGATGGTACTAAACTACTTTTGAAAGAGGACCTCCTCCCATCTCGAGGAGATATTCGTTTGTTTAGTGTCGGACCCTCTATAACAGTCATATCAGTTTTACTAAGCTATTTAGTAATTCCTTTTGGCTATCGTCTTGTTTTAGGCGATCTCAGTATAGGTGTTTTTTTATGGATCGCCATTTCAAGTATTGCTCCTATCGGTCTTCTTATGTCAGGATATGGGTCGAATAATAAATATTCTTTTTCAGGTGGTCTACGAGCTGCTGCTCAATCTATTAGTTATGAAATACCATTAACTCTATGTGTATTATCAATATCTCTACGTGTGATTCGTTGAAATATGAGCTTTGACCTCTCTTTCTTCTAGAAATCAAAGCAAAAAAAGAGGTTCAATGTATAGATATTTTCATTTTGGATTCAGCATTCGGGTTGATGAGTTAAACCAGATAGTTATATGAGTGAAACAAAACAGCTTATCAATTTGTAGTGAGAAGAAACAATCTCATTCCCTATGTACAAGAATCAAGTTGAAATAAACATAAGCAGTTGAAACTGTTTACCCCAAAATTGTGATTTTTTGATTAGTCATCATATCTTGAAGCGGGTGCAAAAAAAAAGATCAACTGTATGGAGTTTTTACTACTGTCTCCTATGTATTACTATACCGGGGATCAATCAAAAGTCAGTGGACAGTTAGGAACACCAAGGTACACAAAGGATTAGTAATAGAGATAATATAAGGTATCAAAAGACAGGTTTTTCTACATAAAATGAATCATAATAAGGACTTCAAATTGGTAGAAATGATGAAGTAGTACTTCCCTACGATTCCGATCTAGAGTATGCTCCTATTCACTGATTCAAGAAATGACTATCAAGAACGAATTAATCCTTTATTTTTTTCTCCCCTGAGATAGAAGACCAGGAAAAAAGAAATGGAATGCCATAATGGAATGAATAATCAAAAAAGGATCTTTATTTCTTTATTATTTCTTTCCTCCATCCATATTCATATCGAATTATTATCATGATTCATGAATTAATGCCTATCTAATTTTTTCTATTTATTGATATAATGAGTATTTTATTGAAAGATTCAGTTATTACCGAACAAAGGGAATAAAGGATAAGATCAATTCGGAAGCAGCTTTTTGATTATTCTAGCAGACGGAATTCCATTGGTCTAATTTGGGGCTTTCCAATGTATCTTTATTCTTTCTACCCCAAAATAAAAAAGATGAAGAAAATACCCAAGCAGTCCTTACATTTTTTATGGCCATAGAGGAGCCGTATGAAGCTGAGGTTTCATGTACGGTTTTGAAATAGCGATGAAAACAGTGATGTTATTATCGACTATGATTATCTAACAGTTCAAGTACAGTTGATATAGTTGAAGCACAGTCCAAATATGGTCTTTGGGGGTGGAATCTGTGGCGTCAGCCTATAGGGTTTCTAGTTTTTCTCATTTCTTCTCTAGCCGAATGTGAGAGATTGCCCTTTGATTTACCAGAAGCAGAAGAGGAATTAGTAGCAGGTTATCAAACCGAATATTCGGGTATCAAATATGCTCTCTTTTATCTTGCTTCTTACCTCAATTTATTAGTTTCTTCATTATTTGTCACAGTTCTGTACTTAGGTGGGTGGAATTTTTTGATTCCGTACGTATACATTCCTGAACTTTTCGGAATCAATCAAATGGCTGGAATTTTTGGAATGACAATTGGTATCTTTATTACATTAGCTAAAGCTTATTTGTTTCTCTTTGTTTCTATCACAACAAGATGGACTTTACCTAGGATGAGAATAGACCAGTTACTCAATCTTGGATGGAAATTTCTTTTACCTATTTCTCTAGGTAATCTGTTATTAACAACTTCTTTTCAGCTTTTTTCATTATAAATAACAGAATACGATAACAAGATTTTCGATTCATAATCTCTCTCAAACAAGAGAAAGAAACTTCCATTTTTTCATGGATATTTAAAATATGTTCCCTATGGTAACTGGGTTCATGAATTATAGCCAACAAACAATACAAGCTGCAAGGTACATTGGTCAAAGTTTCATAATTACCTTATCCCACACAAATCGTTTACCTGTCACTATTCAATATCCTTATGAAAAATTGATCATGTCAGAGCGTTTCCGGGGTCGAATCCACTTGGAATTTGATAAATGTATTGCTTGTGAAGTATGTGTTCGTGTATGCCCGATAGAATTACCCGTTGTTGATTGGAAATTGGAAAGAGATATTAAAAAGAAACAATTGCTTAATTATAGTATTGATTTCGGGGTTTGTATATTTTGTGGTAACTGTGTCGAGTATTGTCCAACAAACTGTTTATCAATGACTCAAGAATATGAACTTTCTACTTATGATCGTCATGAACTGAATTCTAATCAAATTGCTTTGGGTCGCTTACCAATCTCAATAATTGGAGATTACACAATTCAAACAGTTATGAATTCGACTCAAATCCCAATAGACAAAGATAAATCCTTTGATTCAAGAACGATTACTAATTACGAAGATTTTTTTTGATAGAAACGATCCATCTAACCCTTTTTTGGTTAGTCAGTAACTCACAAAAAAACTCATAACTATTGCTTATCGAGAATCAAATCACTGGTTGATTGAAATTGAGAATCTCTTTTTTTCCTCAGATTTCGAAATATAGAATTTCAACCACTATTCAAACTAGTGTTCAAATTAGCCGTTTTTCCGAGAAAAAACTATAATTCCATTAATCCATACTTCCATTTCATTCTATAGAAAAATTGATCATAGACTATATTATATACAATAAATACACTCCAAAACTAGGGTAACCCCCTTTTTCTTTCCTGGACCATTTAGTAAGGTCATGAAATATTTCAAGTTCTTGATTTTTGTTTATACATAATGGATTTACCTGGAACATTACATGATATTCTTTTCGTATTTCTGGGATCAGTTCTTGTATTCGGGGGTATAGGGGTAGTATTATTTACTCATTCAATTTATTCTGCCTTTTCGTTGGGATTGGTTCTTGTTTGTATATCCTTATTCTATATTTCATTGAATTCCTATTTTGTAGCTGCCGCGCAGCTACTTATTTATGTGGGAGCCATAAATGTATTGATCATATTTGCTCTAATGTTCATGAATGGTTCAGAATATTCCAATGATTCCTATCTTTGGACCATTGGAGATGGGCTTACTTCACTGATTTGTACAACTATTCTTTTTTCACTAATAACTACTATCCCAGATACCTCATGGTACGGAATTCTTTGGACTACAAGATCAAACCAAATTATAGAACAGGACCTCGTAAATAACGTTCAACAAATTGGGATTCATTTAGCAATAGATTTCTTTCTTCCGTTTGAACTCATTTCTATAATTCTTTTAGTTTCCTTGATAGGTGCAATTACTATGGCTCGACAATAAGAAATAGTTAGAATGATTCCAAACTAGAAGAATTTTTTATTCTAAATAACATAACATATAAAATCAAAATTATGAATTCAAGCTAGTGCGCGTTATAGCCTCCCCTGTTCTTTCTTTTCGTTTTTTTGATAGTAAAAATACCCATTTTGAAATCAAAAAAAAGAAAAATAGAGTCATTTTTTGGAATCAAATCATAACACAAAATAGATCCAAAATATTTAGATAAATTAAAGAAAAATTTCTTTTAACGAAAAATGGATAACTAAAGATAAATAACTAAAAATAAATAAGGAATTACTCAATAATGTTTGAACATATATTTTTTTTAAGTATCTATTTATTTTCCATCGGTATTTATGGATTAATCACAAGTCGAAGTATGATTAGAGCGCTTATATGTCTTGAACTTATGATAAATTCGATTAATTTAAATTTAATAATATTTTCGAATATATTTGATAATCGGCAGTTAAAAGGAGATATTTTTTCTATTTTTGTTATGGCTATTGCAGCTGCTGAATCCGCCATTGGATTAGCAATTATTTCATCTATCCATCGTAATCGAAAATCTGTTAATATAAATCAATCTAATTTATTGAATAATTAGTGATATTTATCACATACATAAATAATAGAGATAAATTATTCTAATAAAAAATAAAAAATATATTAGAATACATAAAAAAAGAGAAAAAAATATTCCAAATTTTTTACTTTGTTATTTTCACTTATTTATTTTTGATTATAATTGATTATTTATTGAAATTTTAAGTTGAATATATTATATTATCTTAAATAAAGTAATTATAGCCAATTGGTCAATAAATTAACATAGTATCTAAAATTCGATAACTATTGAGATGAAATTCAAAGTCTTTTAGCCTTTTTTATAAAAAGATTTAATTATATTGGTTGTTCAATTTTTTATAAACCATTGCTTCATCTGGTATTTCTAATAAAATGGACTTATTTCGTTATTTTGACCAGATCGAAAAATATTTCTATTCAAAACTATAATTTAGGGATCAAATGTCACATTCAGTCAAAATTTATAATAGCTGTATAGGATGTACTCAATGTGTGCGAGCTTGTCCTACAGATGTATTGGAAATGATACCTTGGGATGGATGTAAAGCCAAACAAATTGCTTCCGCACCAAGAACCGAAGATTGTGTAGGTTGTAAAAGGTGTGAATCTGCTTGTCCAACAGATTTTTTAAGTATTCGCGTTTATTTAGGACCTGAAACAACTCGTAGTATGGCTCTAGGTTATTGATACGTTACAAAGAAAACTTCCACTTGAATCATTCATTTGATTCCTATTTACCGAAAAAGCCCATATTCGATAAATTTGATTATTTTGAACATGGGTTTTTCTGGTCAAAACGTATCACGTCTTTATCATGATCTATTTTCCGTACTTAACACTACTTATTATTTTTCCCATTTTTTCAGGTTGTTTTATTTTCTTTTTTCCTCATAAAGGGAATAAGATATATCGATGGTATAGTTTATGTATATGTTTAGTAGAACTTCTTTTAATAGCTTATGTATTCTCTTATCATTTTCAATTTGATGATACATTGATCCAATTAAAGGAAGATTTAAAATGGATAGATATATTGGATTTTCATTGGAGATTAGGAATTGATGGGCTTTCTATAGGACCTATTTTACTAACTGGATTTATTACTACGTTAGCCAATTTAGCGGCTTGGCCAGTTACTCGAAGTTCTCAGTTATTCTACTTTCTAATGTTAGCAATGTATAGTGGTCAAATAGGATTATTTTCTTCTCAAGACTTGTTACTTTTTTTTATAATGTGGGAATTAGAATTAATTCCTGTTTACCTACTTTTATCAATGTGGGGGGGTAAGAAACGCCTTTATTCAGCTACTAAATTTATTTTATACACCGCAGGGGGCTCTATTTTCTTGTTAATAGGAATTTTAAGTATTGGTTTATATGGTTCGAATAAACCAACATTCCATTTTGAAAGATTAATCAATCAATCATACCCTATTTGGTTAGAAATAATATTCTACTTTGGGTTTCTTATTGCATATACTGTCAAATTGCCAGTTATACCCCTACACACATGGTTACCGGATACTCATGGGGAAGCACATTACAGTACATGTATGTTATTAGCCGGTATTTTATTAAAAATGGGAGCATATGGATTAATTCGGATTAATATGGAATTATTACCCCGAGCTCATTCTATATTTTCTCCTTACTTGGTAATAATAGGAATGATACAAATTATTTATGGAGCTTTAACTTCTATTGGTCAACGAAATTTAAAAAAGAGAATAGCATATTCTTCTGTATCTCATATGGGTTTCATACTTATAGGAATTGGTTCTATAACTGATACGGGACTTAATGGGGCCATTTTACAAATACTTTCTCATGGATTTATTGGTGCTGCACTTTTTTTCTTGGTAGGAACGAGTTGTGATAGAATGCGTCTTGTTTATCTTGAAGAAATGGGGGGGATATCGATATCAAAGCCCAAGATATTTATTATGTTCAGTAGTTTCTCAATGGCTTCTCTTGCATTACCAGGAATGAGCGGTTTTATTGCAGAATTTGTAATCTTCTTAGGATTGCTTACGAATCAAAAATTTCTTTTAATGCCTAAAATTCTAATTACTTCAGTAACAGCTATTGGGATAATATTAACTCCTATTTATTTATTATCTATGTTACGGCAGATGTTCTATGGATATAAGTTATTTTATGTTCCAAACTCTCATTTTTTTGATTCTGATTCAGGACCGCGAGAATTCTTTCTTTCAATCTGTCTTTTTTTTCCAATAATAGGAATTGGTATTTATCCTGATTTTTTTCTTTCACTATTGGTTGAAACAGGACAAACTATCTTGTTCAACTATTATCATAGATAGTCGTCTTTTATTAATATTAAGAATAAAAAAATCTAGCTTGTAATTCTTTGATTTTAATTAATCTTTTTTTATTCCATAATAAAAAAAAAAATAAAAAAGCTTAAATTTGAAAAAATTGGAATTGAATTCATCATAAGTTTTTGAGAATCATTTAAATGATTCTCAAAAACTAATAAAAATCAATTCTGATTACTAGAGTATAGATTTTTTTATAGGGTATTTTTTAGATTATATTATATATCTTATATATATTAAGATTTCAGATATATCTATATTTCCATAATTTATTGAACTAAATCTTCATTTGAATGAATAAACCATAACTATGTAAACCTATTCCTAAAAGATTAATTCCAAAATAGCATATCCAAATAAGAAGAAATCCGATAGAAGCTAAAAGTGCAGAATTTTTACCTTTCCAATTTAAATTTGTTCTAATATGTAAATAAATTGCAAATATGGTCCAAGTAATAAATGCCCAAGTTTCTTTGGGATCCCAGTTCCAATAGGATCCCCAGGCTTCATTAGCCCATACTGCTCCACACAGAATACCGATGCTTAAAAAAGTAAACCCGAAACTGATAATACGATAACTCCAATAATCCAAACGATTAATTAATTCATATTTGTAATAATTTTGAAGTAAAGAAGAAGGAGTATTTTTCAAAATATTTGTTCTTTCATTCCAATAATTCATTTTATTAATACAAAAAGAATGCATCTTTTTTCGAAACCCAATAACTAGAAGAGTAATGGATAATAAAGATCCACATAAAAGAACTGCGTAACTTAATAACATCATACTTACATGCATCATTAACCACTGAGATTGTAGAGCAGGTACTAATATTTTAGGTTGATGCATTTCAGTTGAAAGAATTGATGTAGCAAAACCCTGAGTCAAAATGGTACTTGGTTTAGTTATTGTGCTTAATTCATGTTGATAATCTCGAATCTTCGAAAGCATATGAATAATGCAGAAACCGCATGAAAGAAATATTAACGATTCATATAAATTACTTAATGGAAAATGTTCTAAGGAAATCCAACGAAAAATTAAAAATCCAGATGTAAAGAAAAAAGTAGCTATCATCCCTTTTTCTAGTGAATCATGTAATTCAACAATTTCATGAAATAGTAAACTTATCACAAAAATCATAATTACAATTGAAATGATTGAAAAAGAAGTATGAATTAATATATGTTCTAAAGTTGTAAATATCATAAACGAATTTTGATTACAAAATCTAAAATTGAGAATTATTAAATATATTTTAATTTTAGAATCTATTGTATCTTTTTTAGAGGATGCCGCCACTCGGACTCGAACCGAGATGCGCTTAGCACTGCTTCCTAAGAGCAGCGTGTCTACCAATTTCACCATGGCGGCTTATTTGAAATAATAATAAATTCATAAAGAATTGTCAAGAATGAAGTATTTGAATTCAAAATTTTTAAATAATCAACAATTAATAATTAATTTTTGAATCTTATAAAAATTTTATATCTATATTAAATAAAAGAAATAAAAACAATTTTATTTTCTTTTTGAATGATTTAATGCGTTAAATAGAATAAAAAATCAATCGTTTTTATTATAAAAATCATCAAAGATCGTATCATTCCAAATCTATGGTAACATTTATTAAATCAATTTGTTTTTTAGACTTTTGATAAACATATAATTAAAAAATTGGAATCTTTCTCAAGAATCGATGATATTCTTCACAATAGAAAAAAAGAATTTTCTCATATTTTTCTATTGTGAAAATTGATATTAAAACGTACTTCAAATGAATGAAATTAATGAGATATATATGTATTTATTAGAAAAGGAATTTTTCTATCTATAGAAAATAGAAATAGAAAAATAATCTGTAAGCTAGTTTGAACTAAACTCATATTAATAAATATAAAATACAAAGTAATTCAAAAAATCTCTAAATTCATTTTCATTCATATTAATGAATATTAGTATTAGATAGTATTAGATAGAAATTAATTCAAAAACGAAAAAAAAAAAAGAATATTTAAATAAAAGAAATCATTTACTGTAAGAAATTTGTTCTTTATTTAATCTCGAATATTTTAATCTAGAATATTTTGAATATTTTGGTTTAAATCTATTGCTTGAATAAATTTTTGGACAAAATTGCCAAAACCAAAGACTTTCCGATTTACTTGTTTTTTGATAAAACGTTTTGGTTTTCTCATATAAGTAAATTTTTATCATTTTTTTACGATTAAATAGCCTTTTTTGATCCAAATATTTCTACGAATACGTTTTTTTGACATAGAAGTACGCTTTTTTGGAACTGCCATTGAAAGGGGGTTCTTTTTTTTTGATTGTTTTATGTGAAAGACATGTCTTGTTCAAAATGGATCTTTTTACTATAAAGTATAAATAGATTCTACTTAATCAATTTTACTGAATAGATTTTACTTAACTCCATTATCCATTAAATGAAAAATAGATTCAGTAAAAAATACACTAAAAAGAATAACAATTTTATTTTATTATTATTGTTTTTTTTTAATATATATATAAATTATTCCAATTAAAATAGAACAATTAAGAAAAATATTAATATAAAAGATAAATAGAAAAATAAATAAGATGAAATCCTTCCATTTCCTATATATTTAATTCCTTCTCCTACAAAGAAATTTACAACACCAATTCCATTTGGAATTCGGTCAATTATATATCGATCAAAAAATTCAATAAATTCACTGAATCTTCTTATACCCAAGATAAAAACTCGAGTATAAAAAATATCTATGTAACCGCGATTATATGACCAATTATATATTACATTTTGAATTGGATCTAATAATTTTTTTTTAAGTCTTCTTTTTCTTTTTAGAAATGAATTAATAAAATTCAAATTTTGAGAAGAAGAATATATAGATCCATATGAAATATATGCTATTAATAGTCCAAAAGTTCCTATACTTATTGAGAGTATTGCATTTTTTAAAAATTCATATGAATTTATATAATAATTTGAACTTTCAACAAGAAAATTTGATGATAAAGTTAACCATTTTGATAATATATCAAGATCTAATCCTTTTTTATCCAAATGAATTCCTATTAATCCAATAAACAAAGTAAATGGTACTAATAGAAGAAGAGGATATAGCATAGTATTCTCCAATTCATGAGGATATATGGAGATGGATTGATTTCCAAAGTAATTATAAAAGTAGTGGATCCTATTTTTTATATTATTTTCTTTATCTTTTGAAAAAAACGAGACCTTATTATTTATTTTTGATAAAGTGAAATTAGTATTTATTCTATCTAATGTATTTTTACCCCATAAAGATAGTGAATCAAATGAATTACTTCTCGTATTACTCGAATTTTGAAAATGAACACGTAAATATCCATCAAAAGTAAGTAAATATACTCGAAACATATAAAATGCGGTGAGTCCAGCTGTGAAATAAACTATGATTCCAAAAATTGGGGAATATAACCAACTATCATTAAGAATTTCGTCTTTAGACCAAAAACAAGCAAGAGGTGGAATACCACAAAGAGAGAGTGTACCCAATAAAAAAGTAATTCTTGTAATTGGAATATATTTTTTTAAACCACCCATAAGAATCATATTTTGGTTTTTTTCTGGTAAATATCCAATAATGGGTTCCATTGAATGAATAATAGATCCAGATCCTAAAAATAATAAGGCCTTAGAATAACCATGGGTTATCAAATGGAATAAAGCAGTTCGATATGAGCCTATTCCTAGAGCTAGTAGAATATAACCCAACTGAGACATTGTAGAGTAGGCTAAGCTTCTTTTAATGTCTTTTTGAGCAAGAGCCAAAGTAGCTCCTAATAATAATGTTATTAGACCTATTAAAGAAAAAATATTCATTATATAAGGTATAATTAAGAAAAGAGGAAAAAGTCGAGCTATAAGAAAAATACCTGCTGCTACCATAGTAGCAGCATGGATAAGAGCAGAAATGGGAGTAGGTCCTTCCATGGCATCAGGTAACCATATGTGAAGAGGGAATTGTGCAGATTTAGCAATTGCACCGACAAATAATAAGAAAGTGCAGAAAATTATAGATAAAGAATTTACTTCATTTTGATGAATGAAATTATTTGTTATCTTAAATAAATCTCGAAATTCAAAACTACCTGTTATCCAATAAAAACCTAAAATCCCTAACAATAAACCAAAATCTCCTACACGATTAGTTACAAAAGCTTTTTGGCAAGCACTTGCTGCACGTGGTCGAGTAAACCAAAAACCTATTAATAAATAAGAACACATTCCCACAACTTCCCAAAAAATATAAATTTGTATTAAATTAGAACTTGTTATTAATCCTAACATAGAAGTATTAAAAAGGTTCAAATAAACAAAAAATCTTAAATATCCTTGATCATGAGACATGTAATTATCACTATAAATAAGAATTGTTATGCCAATAGTACTAATAAGTATTAACATAATTGAGGTAAGTGGATCAATTAAGTATCCAAACTCTAAGGAAAAATCATTATTAATAGTCCAAGACCATAAATATTGATGAATAAAAGTTCCATTTATTTCTTGAATAGACAAATAGAATGAAAATATCATAATTAAACTGAGAACGAAAATACTAATAAAAGACCATATTCGACGAGTATTTCTTGTTGCTGTTGAAATAAGTAGAAGTATAAGTCCTATTAATATAGGAACTATAAGTGAAAGAAACGGTATTATCCATGCATATTGATATATATATTTCATAAGATATGATAAAATAAATTCAGAAAATAAATTACAATTTATTTCTTCAATTTTTAAATAAAATTAATTGTTTCCGATTCACTAAAATAAAAAAGAAGAAATTTTTCTTTAATTTATCTAAATATTTTGGATCTATTTTGTGTTATGATTTGATTCCAAAAAATGACTCTATTTTTCTTTTTTTTGATTTCAAAATGGGTATTTTTACTATCAAAAAAACGAAAAGAAAGAACAGGGGAGGCTATAACGCGCACTAGCTTGAATTCATAATTTTGATTTTATATGTTATGTTATTTAGAATAAAAAATTCTTCTAGTTTGGAATCATTCTAACTATTTCTTATTGTCGAGCCATAGTAATTGCACCTATCAAGGAAACTAAAAGAATTATAGAAATGAGTTCAAACGGAAGAAAGAAATCTATTGCTAAATGAATCCCAATTTGTTGAACGTTATTTACGAGGTCCTGTTCTATAATTTGGTTTGATCTTGTAGTCCAAAGAATTCCGTACCATGAGGTATCTGGGATAGTAGTTATTAGTGAAAAAAGAATAGTTGTACAAATCAGTGAAGTAAGCCCATCTCCAATGGTCCAAAGATAGGAATCATTGGAATATTCTGAACCATTCATGAACATTAGAGCAAATATGATCAATACATTTATGGCTCCCACATAAATAAGTAGCTGCGCGGCAGCTACAAAATAGGAATTCAATGAAATATAGAATAAGGATATACAAACAAGAACCAATCCCAACGAAAAGGCAGAATAAATTGAATGAGTAAATAATACTACCCCTATACCCCCGAATACAAGAACTGATCCCAGAAATACGAAAAGAATATCATGTAATGTTCCAGGTAAATCCATTATGTATAAACAAAAATCAAGAACTTGAAATATTTCATGACCTTACTAAATGGTCCAGGAAAGAAAAAGGGGGTTACCCTAGTTTTGGAGTGTATTTATTGTATATAATATAGTCTATGATCAATTTTTCTATAGAATGAAATGGAAGTATGGATTAATGGAATTATAGTTTTTTCTCGGAAAAACGGCTAATTTGAACACTAGTTTGAATAGTGGTTGAAATTCTATATTTCGAAATCTGAGGAAAAAAAGAGATTCTCAATTTCAATCAACCAGTGATTTGATTCTCGATAAGCAATAGTTATGAGTTTTTTTGTGAGTTACTGACTAACCAAAAAAGGGTTAGATGGATCGTTTCTATCAAAAAAAATCTTCGTAATTAGTAATCGTTCTTGAATCAAAGGATTTATCTTTGTCTATTGGGATTTGAGTCGAATTCATAACTGTTTGAATTGTGTAATCTCCAATTATTGAGATTGGTAAGCGACCCAAAGCAATTTGATTAGAATTCAGTTCATGACGATCATAAGTAGAAAGTTCATATTCTTGAGTCATTGATAAACAGTTTGTTGGACAATACTCGACACAGTTACCACAAAATATACAAACCCCGAAATCAATACTATAATTAAGCAATTGTTTCTTTTTAATATCTCTTTCCAATTTCCAATCAACAACGGGTAATTCTATCGGGCATACACGAACACATACTTCACAAGCAATACATTTATCAAATTCCAAGTGGATTCGACCCCGGAAACGCTCTGACATGATCAATTTTTCATAAGGATATTGAATAGTGACAGGTAAACGATTTGTGTGGGATAAGGTAATTATGAAACTTTGACCAATGTACCTTGCAGCTTGTATTGTTTGTTGGCTATAATTCATGAACCCAGTTACCATAGGGAACATATTTTAAATATCCATGAAAAAATGGAAGTTTCTTTCTCTTGTTTGAGAGAGATTATGAATCGAAAATCTTGTTATCGTATTCTGTTATTTATAATGAAAAAAGCTGAAAAGAAGTTGTTAATAACAGATTACCTAGAGAAATAGGTAAAAGAAATTTCCATCCAAGATTGAGTAACTGGTCTATTCTCATCCTAGGTAAAGTCCATCTTGTTGTGATAGAAACAAAGAGAAACAAATAAGCTTTAGCTAATGTAATAAAGATACCAATTGTCATTCCAAAAATTCCAGCCATTTGATTGATTCCGAAAAGTTCAGGAATGTATACGTACGGAATCAAAAAATTCCACCCACCTAAGTACAGAACTGTGACAAATAATGAAGAAACTAATAAATTGAGGTAAGAAGCAAGATAAAAGAGAGCATATTTGATACCCGAATATTCGGTTTGATAACCTGCTACTAATTCCTCTTCTGCTTCTGGTAAATCAAAGGGCAATCTCTCACATTCGGCTAGAGAAGAAATGAGAAAAACTAGAAACCCTATAGGCTGACGCCACAGATTCCACCCCCAAAGACCATATTTGGACTGTGCTTCAACTATATCAACTGTACTTGAACTGTTAGATAATCATAGTCGATAATAACATCACTGTTTTCATCGCTATTTCAAAACCGTACATGAAACCTCAGCTTCATACGGCTCCTCTATGGCCATAAAAAATGTAAGGACTGCTTGGGTATTTTCTTCATCTTTTTTATTTTGGGGTAGAAAGAATAAAGATACATTGGAAAGCCCCAAATTAGACCAATGGAATTCCGTCTGCTAGAATAATCAAAAAGCTGCTTCCGAATTGATCTTATCCTTTATTCCCTTTGTTCGGTAATAACTGAATCTTTCAATAAAATACTCATTATATCAATAAATAGAAAAAATTAGATAGGCATTAATTCATGAATCATGATAATAATTCGATATGAATATGGATGGAGGAAAGAAATAATAAAGAAATAAAGATCCTTTTTTGATTATTCATTCCATTATGGCATTCCATTTCTTTTTTCCTGGTCTTCTATCTCAGGGGAGAAAAAAATAAAGGATTAATTCGTTCTTGATAGTCATTTCTTGAATCAGTGAATAGGAGCATACTCTAGATCGGAATCGTAGGGAAGTACTACTTCATCATTTCTACCAATTTGAAGTCCTTATTATGATTCATTTTATGTAGAAAAACCTGTCTTTTGATACCTTATATTATCTCTATTACTAATCCTTTGTGTACCTTGGTGTTCCTAACTGTCCACTGACTTTTGATTGATCCCCGGTATAGTAATACATAGGAGACAGTAGTAAAAACTCCATACAGTTGATCTTTTTTTTTGCACCCGCTTCAAGATATGATGACTAATCAAAAAATCACAATTTTGGGGTAAACAGTTTCAACTGCTTATGTTTATTTCAACTTGATTCTTGTACATAGGGAATGAGATTGTTTCTTCTCACTACAAATTGATAAGCTGTTTTGTTTCACTCATATAACTATCTGGTTTAACTCATCAACCCGAATGCTGAATCCAAAATGAAAATATCTATACATTGAACCTCTTTTTTTGCTTTGATTTCTAGAAGAAAGAGAGGTCAAAGCTCATATTTCAACGAATCACACGTAGAGATATTGATAATACACATAGAGTTAATGGTATTTCATAACTAATAGATTGAGCAGCAGCTCGTAGACCACCTGAAAAAGAATATTTATTATTCGACCCATATCCTGACATAAGAAGACCGATAGGAGCAATACTTGAAATGGCGATCCATAAAAAAACACCTATACTGAGATCGCCTAAAACAAGACGATAGCCAAAAGGAATTACTAAATAGCTTAGTAAAACTGATATGACTGTTATAGAGGGTCCGACACTAAACAAACGAATATCTCCTCGAGATGGGAGGAGGTCCTCTTTCAAAAGTAGTTTAGTACCATCTGCTAGAGCTTGAAGAATTCCCAACGGACCAGCATATTCAGGCCCAATACGTTGTTGTATCGCTGCAGATATTTTCCTTTCTAACCAAACAATTACTAATACCCCTATTAGAATTCCCAATATCAGGCTCAAAATGGGTACAATCGATATCAGTCCATAGACTTCTTTGAAAAATTCCGATGTAGAAAAAGAATTGATAGTTTGTACTTCTGTCGTATCAATTATCATTTCAACGATCAACTTCTCCCATAATGATATCTATACTACCTAATATCGTCATGATATCAGCCAATTTCATTCTTTTAACTAACTGAGGAAGAATTTGCAAATTGAGAAAACCGGGTGGACGAATTTTCCATCTCCAGGGAAAAACACTATTATCTCCTATCAAATAAATTCCTAATTCCCCTTTTGGGGCTTCCACTCTCACATAAAGTTCTTGTTTCGACAATTCCAAATTGGGTGAGGGTTTTTTACTTAGAAATTTATATTCAAAATCATTCCATTTGGAATTCTTTGCTCTATCAAAGCGGCGGACTTCTAAATTCTCATAAGGTCCTCCAGGAATTCCTTCTAGAGCCTGTTGAATCATTTTGATAGATTCCCTCATTTCACCAATTCGTACTAAATAACGAGCTAATGAATCCCCTTCTTTTTGCCATTGGACTTCCCAATCAAATTCATTGTAACACTCATAATGATCAACTTTACGAAGATCCCATGGGATTCCAGAAGCTCGTAACATTGGCCCTGATAAACCCCAATTTACTGCTTCTTCTCCACCAATAATACCCACTCCTTCAACTCGTTCCAAAAAAATGGGATTCCGTGTAATAAGTTTTTGATATTCAACAACTCCTGTTAAAAAAGAATCACAGAAATCGAAACATTTCTCTATCCATCCATAAGGTAGATCAGAAGCTACTCCTCCGATGCGGAAATAATTATGCATCATTCGCATACCTGTGGCGGCTTCGAATAGATTGTATATCAATTCTCTTTCTCTGAAAATATAGAAAAAAGGAGTTTGTGCACCGATATCCGCCATAAAAGGCCCAAGCCATAATAAATGAGAAGCTATACGGCTCAATTCCAGCATAATGACTCTGATATAGCTAGCTCTTTGAGGTACTTGAACATTTTCCAATTGTTCTGGTGCATTTACGGTTATTGCCTCTGTGAACATGGTAGCTAAATAATCCCACCGTGTTACATAAGGTAGATATTGTATAATTGTTCGGTTTTCCGCTATTTTTTCCATTCCTCTGTGTAAATAGCCCAATATGGGTTCACAATCAATAACATCTTCACCATCGAGAGTAAGGATCAGTCGCAGAACACCATGCATTGATGGATGGTGAGGACCCATATTGATTATCATGAGATCTTTTCTTGTAACCGGTACAGTCATATCTTTTCTTCCTGAATTCATTATTCTATGAATTCCTCAAAGTGAGGCTCATCAAAATGAAAAATCGAATACTACTAAAAAAAATTCAAACAATGAAATTAACGAGTTTGTGGCTCCCGAATACCCAACTGATCAATTAATTTATTATAACGTACTCGATTTTTCTTTGACAAATAAGCCAGCAAGCGTTGACGTTTTCCCAGAATTCTTCGTAGACCCCTTTCCGATAAGAAATCTTTTTTGTGTAATTCTAAATGTGAAGCAATTCTCCGTATCTTATTGGTGAAACTGAATACTTGAAATTCAACAGAACCCTTGTTTTCTTCTTTTTCTTCTTGTGGAATAGTGGAAATGAATGAATTTTTGACCATAAATAACACAATTTTTCTCTCTTTTTTCTTTCTTTTTCATGGATGATTTTTCGTACCCGGAAAAATCGCAAAATAAGAATTATGCCAGTTATTGGAATCTAATACACACTCAAACTAAAACGGGGATTTATTCATATACTACTTTATCTATCCAAAGGGAACCCAGGAAATACCCAAATGGAAGTAATGAGCCACCTGTCTTTATTGGTAGGCTCATTACTTCCCATACGAGTTGACCTTATCTGAATGAAAATCTTTCACTGTGTAAGGATGAAAGATAATCTAAGAATCAATTATCTATGTTTCGAACAGAATTGGTCCAACAAGATCATATTCATGGAATACGATTCACTTGAAAGATGCCTTGATGTTGAAAAAGGATATAAAGATTCGAGTCCTCTATCTTATATAAACGATAGATAACGTCCAGAAGAAAAAAGTCGATTCATATGTGGTACTTTACTTTTTTGTCTCCATTTTTTCCTATTTTATTGGATTGTTTTTCATTAAGTTCACAAATTGAGAGCCGGTCTGTGCTTGTTAAGATAGAATAATATCTATATCGAGTCTCAATCCCAAGATACTTTCTATTTCGATGACACATTTCGTAAATTCTCGATTTACTTGAAATTCTGCTTTAACTTGTCTTGAAAGGTAAACTCGAAGCATAACCAGTATTGCCAACTTAAAGTCGGCTTGTGCAATCTCATTTAACACGAGATATTTTCGAATTTCTCGCTCCTCCTCTAAGCTCTTTCCCTTGCAGAGATCCTGTTTTGCTTTTTTGATGTTTTTCTTATACTTGTCCTTGTAAATATCGAACGGAGTTTCTTTATATATATTTTTCATACCTTTGCCAGACTCCTGAATGAGAAATATGTCAATGATAAAAGAGGGAAAGTTCCTGTATTTGTGCGAGACTTCATAAAAAGTGACCTCTTTGTTGTAATCATAAATGCGTTTTTTTCTTTCTCCTTCAAAACGCATCATACTAAGCTTGAGGTCGTTGACTGTGATTAGGCCTTCTTTTTTATTCTTGTTTATAAATTCGGATAACTCTTTCCACGAAGATGATATTTCTTTTTTCGCCTTCTCTATGTTGTCCATTGCTATTTTTATTTTCGAACAGCGTTCTCGACTTGCTCTTCTTTTTAGATTTCGAAACTTTTCGATAAGCCCGGGAAGTTTTTCGTTCGTTTCTAAAGCTGTCAAAAAATGCTTCATTACAATACAAACGATTTGTAACCGATAAGACCGATACACTGCGATTCGAGTAAAAGTAACATAAAAAAGCCAGAAGCGATAATAAAAAAAAAACTCTATTCGAAGGCGATTTATGTATAAACATACGGAGAAATATATCACACGTCTGAAGATATCATCTAAATAAATGGAGATCAAAGTGTCTCTAACGCGTCGACGTTCGTTTTTTAGCCACTGAATAAATTCTTGAAATAGGGTTTGTATTTTTTTAGATTGGTGTGTCATATTTGTTTATTTTTTTGTTTTTGATTAAGTAAAAAATAATGTCCATTTCATGATTTTTCTTTCAATCTTGATATTGGAATTCGAATCCTTTTTCAAGATTGAAAGAGAATACAAGTAAATTCCTAAGGAAAGGATAGCAATTCTATATATACGATAAAATCCAAAAATATCGTGAACTTCTTAACTATGTGTATTCTGTTACGACCAAATCCCAAAGTATCGTCAAGAAATAGGTTTTTTATTTGATTCAAATCTTTCATATTTTCTTTTTTTGTTTTTTCTTCCCAATATTTGCTATCTATGGCCAACTGGCGGGATAATGGTTGATGCTCGACACCACATGAGGAAGAAAAGATGTTGTCAAGTTTCGTATAATCATTCACTAGATGTTGTCAAATTTCGGATAATCATTCACTAGATATTGTATTCCAAATATTCATGATTGTCAAGTTTCGGATAATCATTCACTAGATTCGGATAATCATTCACTAGATATTGTATTCCAAATATTCATGATTGTCAAGTTTCGGATAATCATTCACTAGATTCGGATAATCATTCACTAGATATTGTATTCCAAATATTCATGATTGTCAAGTTTCGGATAATCATTCACTAGATTCGGATAATCATTCACTAGATATTGTATTCCAAACATTCATGGTTGTCAAGTTTCGGATAATCATTCACTAGATATTGTATTCCAAACATTCATGGTTGTCAAGTTTCGGATAATCATTCACTAGATATTGTATTCCAAACATTCATGGTTGTCAAGTTTCGGATAATCATTCACTAGATTCGGATAATCATTCACTAGATTCGGATAATCATTCACTAGATTCGGATAATCATTCACTAGATATTGTATTCCAAATATTCATGGTTGTCAAGTTTCGGATAATCGTTCACGAGATTCGGATAATCATTCACGAGATTCGGATAATCATTTACTAGATATTGTATTCCAAACATTCATGGTTGTCAAGTTTCGGATAATCATTCACTAGATATTGTATTCCAAACATTCATGGTTGTCAAGTTTCGGATAATCATTCACTAGATATTGTATTCCAAATATTCATGATTGTCAAGTTTCGGATAATCATTCACTAGATATTGTATTCCAAACATTCATGGTTGTCAAGTTTCGGATAATCATTCACTAGATATTGTATTCCAAATATTCATGATTGTCAAGTTTCGGATAATCATTCACTAGATTCGGATAATCATTCACGAGATATTGTATTCCAAACATTCATGGTTGTCAAGTTTCGGATAATCTAAGAATCCATCTTGCATCTATTTTCGAACAGAATTTGATACAAGAAGATCATATTCATGGAATACGATTCACTTAAAAGATGCCTTGATGGTGAAATGGTAGACACGCGAGACTCAAAATATCGTACGAAAGAGCATGAAGGTTCGAGTCCTCTTCAGGGCATAATATTGAGAATGCTCATGCAATGAGCATAATGGACTATTTCTTAACAACCTAACATGAATTAGGTTTATAACAGAACAAATTATGTCGAGCCAAGAGCATCTTCATGATTCTAGAAAACGGTGGATGTTCAAGTTCCACAGCCAAATTCTGGTCTTCAAGTCTAACGTTGCTTTGTACCACATCGTTTCAAACGCAGAAAGATTCGAAAGTCTTTGATTGCGCGGATATAGCCCAATGGATTCCGCGCGATATCTTCGTTTATATTGTCCTGTTTTGGCTGGTCAGGACTCCGTAACACGAAACTTGATACGAGCGAAAAAATCATTTCTTTCTTCCTTACCGATAACAGGGGAGTTAACACTTGGTGTTGACCATAGATTTTCAATAGTAACTCTTTGAGTGCTAATTCAATCTCGTATCCCGAAAATCCGTCCTCGTCGGGGAAAAAGAATAACGATGTTCGTTTCATATAATCGATCTCCTATGCTATGATGTTTTTGTTTGATTGCGGAAAAGAAATGCTCATTTGGATTCCATTATCACGAAAGAGAATAATATTGAATAATATGGAATATGTGGTATTCTCTTTCGTGATATATTGAATCATTGATTTGTTTCTTTTTCTTTGGTGTTGAATTGATTCCATTTCGTCCTCTATCTCGCTCGGCTAAAAAGAATAAGAAGTCCTCAATGGCTTGCAGATAACCCTCCTTATTCCTCCGAACGTCTTTCAAAATATCCTCGTCTCGTTGTTCGTTGGGACCTCTTTTCACGACCACCGATAAAAAGAGATATATGACTTTTTTTTTGCTCAAAGGGATATCAGGAGTTTCTTCCCCATTGAGTTCTGCTTTTAAGAATGCCAAGATAAAGGGGAGTTCTTCTTTCGTAAAAGAAAGATCGGAAGATTTGAAGAACTCTCGGGCAAATCTCCCGTTTCCGTTATTTTGTTCAATTGGTTCCATAATATAATGAAATTCATTACTTAATAAATTGGAAGGAACGAAGTAATATGAATATTAATAACAGTTAGTCAATTCTCTTTTCTTTTTCTTTGATGTTGAATTGATTCCATTTACATCTTTTTAGTAAATTCTCACTCAATCATATTCCATTATCACTAAATCAAATCAATTTATTGAGCTGGAAATAAATTCCATGATAGTATAAGATAATCATTTACTAGATATTGTATTCCAAAAATTCATGATTGTCAAGTTTCGGATAATCTAAGAATCCATCCTGCATCTATTTTCGAACAGAAATTGTTCTAAAAATGAAGATCGATTTCTTCTGTGCCATTAAGACCTCGTTCGGATTCATTGTGCCAATTCCCAATCCTAGGATTTGTGTCTTCTCGTTGCTCATAGGTTAGTTTGATTATACATTTTTTTGATATATATATATAAGGTATCCTCCGGATAATGAAAATCGAAGCAATTTGATGTCTGACTCAGGACTATATGACCAATCGACAGAAATACTCCAACATTTGACCTTTATCATATATAGAATATATGACATTAGATAGATATCATATTCATGGAATACGATTCATTTGAAAGATGAAAGAAGCCTTGATGGTGAAATGGTAGACACGCGAGACTCAAAATCTCGTGCGAAAGAGCATGGAGGTTCGAGTCCTCTTCAGGGCATAATATTGAGAATGCTCATGCAATGAATGAGCACTCTCAATAACTGATTTCAGATCTCCACAAAAATCCTTCCATTCTGAATATAGAACTTGAACTATTGTTCTTCCGGTTCCGGAAGAATAGTTCGAATATTGGGTTTTCTCTGATAAATGGTTTCCATTGTGACTAGACATTGATCAAACCGCGTGGTTTGATCGGATGCTAACCGATTTTCCCGTCGTAGGTAAATTTGACACCCAAAGAGGATTGCAATCTTAAAATCGAACATTGCAATCCGCTCAAAGATAATGATCCGCTCGATTTCTCGAATCTCTTGAGAGGTCTGGGCCACCCACAGATTTGCTTCTGCTTTCCGGATCTTCCTCTTATGCTCTGAAACCTCTGGTAGCATTTCTTCATGATCAGAAGGTAGAGAGGGCCACAGTACCCATGCGCGACCTGGATATCTCCGGATTATTTTGAGAAAATCGTGCCGCAGAGCCCAATTCCAAAAGAATAATCCTAGGTGAAAAGACCCCATCTTCAGACGGACTTCCTTTTCCTCTATGAGTCCCTTAGAAATACTTTGTCGGATTAATTCTTCTAATGTCTCTCTCAACGAGATGTATTCATCTTCGATTATGAGAAGTTGTTTTTCTCTTTGTTCGAATTGCAAACAAGCTTCGCGATCTAGACGAGCTGCTTGAAGATCCTTGAACTCCTTTAGAACAGAGGGAAGTCGCTTGTCCTTTTTCCAAGCGTTTAGCCAAAAGCTCGCGACAAAAACATCCCATATGAACCTATAAAAGCAAAACTTGATCAGTGGTACAAGCGGTATAATAAAGCTCCGGACAAAAGCATCCTTCAAAGCATCCGCTATGAACCTAGAAAAGAGTGATGCAACGACTATCTCCATTATGGGAGATTGGATCACTTCCATCATGGGTGATTTGAATAGAATGAGTCTTGTCGACATTCTTTTCTGGCTTCTGGTGCCGAATACGACGCTCATTATGGAGTTCTTGACCATAAAAAACGAGTCCCTCCATGAGACTATAAGATAAACATTAACTAGATATTCGATTTAAAACATTCATGGTTGTCAACTTTTTGAG